TTCCACTACTATCGATTGATAAGGTAAAGATTTTTCAAAGGTAAAGATTTCTTATATGTCGATTTATGCAATCAATAACCTTACTATATTCATTTAAGAGATGATATACTATCCATCGTCTTTTTTCTTTTTCGATTGTTCTTGATCAATGAAATGATCATATTTTCCTGTGAATATATACACAAGTCGTATTCATTTATTGTTCAATAGACAATAAATTGAGTATAATTACCTTAACAAAGTACTTTTCAGATGAAACCACACCTCATTCTAGTTGTGACTTTGTTTGTGTATATTCAACGACTGATTGAAAGAATTCTACCTCATTCTCATTCAAATTGTAAACTGAATTTGGAATATATGCCTTCCATTCTTAATTCGAAAAAGAAGAGATTAATCAAATAAAAGAGAAGACCAAGAAAGAAATCAATCTTTTCAATGAATTTCTTAGAATATTCGATTTTTTGTTCCTTCTTTGTTTCCATCGTACTTCTACTCTTTATTTGGATATATGTATGACTGACCGATAGAATATCAGTCATATAATAATACTGAATTATATTTATAAGTATAAAAAGTCAGGATTTTTGTATTTTTTTATAAGATAAGTAAGACAAACAGTAGGTTATAGAAAATAAAAGTGGAAAAAGATGAAAATGCAATGGCATTTCTGATCTAATAAAAAATTCCATTTTAAAAAAGGATTTTCCTCTATTATATATATTATTCAATTCTCAATGATGAATCGATTTGATAGATAAGATGTTCTTATTCATAATATGGATTCGATTCAATATCATCAGGATGCAGTCCATCTTATTGAATTGATAGGAGTCCAATTTCGATTCTCTATGGGATTCCATCCCGAGTTATTGCGAAGACAAAAAAAAAGAAAAAATGAGATTATGGAAGTCAATATTCTCGCATTTATTGCTACTGCACTGTTCATTCTAGTCCCGACTGCTTTTTTACTTATTATCTATGTAAAAACAGTCAGTCAAAATGATTAATTTGACTTAAACTAGAATTCTAAATTCTTATCAATCATTAAAGAAATAATTAGAAGGAATTAAAAGAAAATACCAAGTCTTAACTAAAACGAGCAAATTAGAATCCTAAAGTGTGGTAGAAAGAACTCTATATAGTTCCTTCTATCACACTGTATTCCAGTAGAATTTTGAAACAGAGACAAGCTAAATAAAGCTTCGCAAAATCATTAATGCAAAAGGATCAATGAAACAATTGATACAATTCGATTATTGAATCGATTACTCAATCAATTACCCTAAAGTCCACTCCTTCCCCATACTACAAGGGAAAGCGAAAATGTAAAGACTATCATTAAAGCAGCCCAAGCAAAACTTACTAAATCCATGTTAATTATGTCTCCTAATTTCTTATGAAGGAATTATTCCATTATTGATTAATAATCATAGTAGAATCAATAGTGGAGAGTCCAAATAGGACTCTGAAAGAAAGGCTATTGATAAAACAATGTAAAAAATTGACTCTAATTTAGTAATTTCGTAATAGATCAAATTTCTCGTGGAATTCAAAAGTCTTCAGGACAAATGTGATATACACACTTTTTCCTTTTGTTCTTTTCTTTCCAAATAAAAAGATATGTAACTTTCTATGAAAAAATGAGGAACTATCACGATGATTCTGAAATCCATTCTTTTCTTTTTTAGGAATTCTTTAGGTCTTTCTTGTATAATATTTTCCTTCAATCCTAGGAACAAAAAAGGAATGGCCCTTAATAACTTTCCTTTGGATATCAAGATGGATTTCCGATCTTTCACCTTCCTAATTCTAAATTTCGCAATAGAATCAATTCTCAAATTTTTCATTAAGCATTTTCATTAATGAAGTAAGCATTACCTCATCCATCCCTATTGGTATATATCGTTTTGGGCCACTACTCATAAACTATTAAAACCTCTCTTTTTAGGACAAAATGGACAAGTCTTTCTATTTTGTAGAAGTAGAAAAAGAAATCCTAAGTATTTTGTTAAAAAGGCGACACCCAGATTTGAACTGGGGATAAAGGATTTGCAGTCCCCTGCCTTACCACTTGGCCATATCGCCAAATCCAATCCAAAATTCTTCTACATTCCATTATTCATTCTTTTTTTTGTTTGGGGAGGAAGGAATTACTCAATTTTTTTATATCTTGAATCCTATTTATTGTACTTATCCTTTTCCAAAACAAAAAGGAATTGCTCTTTTTTATTGGATTCAATTTAGAACCATTAACTATATTAAACTAGATCTTTATCTTTGTTGAATTTTGATTTCTTTCTTATTTGGAAGTAACAAACGATTCTGAAACGGGTATTGTATCTCCAATTGTGTTTCTTTAGACAATCAAATGGATTTACGACTAATTAGTATCAATTATTTTCAACAATCAATTCTTTTTTAATTAGGAATTATAATCGAATTTTGATTTATATGTAAATAAACCCCAGAATAGAAATTTTTTTCATAGATCCTGAATCAGTCTGTCTCTCTCTTATGTATATATCCCTAGAGAGAATCGTGCTTTTATTTTTCATTACATTGAATATTATTCCAATAAATCCTACTCTATCAATTCTAGGGATATACTAGTAATAGTATACTATATACTCAAAATACCATATTACTACAAATTCAGTGTGCTAAATCAAATCCAACTCTCTAGTAGACCTGAATATTTTGTCTTTATCTCATTTATAGAAAGCATGAATCTTGAGTATCGAATCTGATCATACTACCCTATAAATAAATCATACTACCCTATAATAATAATAATAATAAAGAAGTATAAATCAGATCCATTTCACTATTCTATAATCTATACAAGATTCCATAAGTGTAAGTAAAAAAAGAAAAAAATTCTGTTCCAAGCATGTCTTATCAATCAATCCATTTCCATTTAAAATTTTCACTTTAAAACGAAAAAGGTCTTTATTAATATGTATAAAACACATATATGGAGTTCACTCCAATTTCATGCGATTTAGTAAACAGAATAGAAATTCCATCATTAGTAAATTGATCTATAGAGGTCAATGAATAATGAGCCACTAATGGAATTTTTTTTGATAAAGAATCAACTTCAGATTAAAATGATCCGGAATACAAATGAGGGAATGTCCACAATACCTGGACTTAGGCAGATACAATTTGAGGGATTTTATAGGTTCATTAATAAGGGCTTGCCGGAAGAATTTGATAAATTTCCAAAAGAAGAAATGAAAGATATCAATCAAAATATGGAATTTCGATTGTTTGGGGAAAGATATCAATTGTTAGAGCCCTTGATAAAAGAAAGAGATGCTGTCTATCAATCACTTACATATTCTTCGAAATTATATGTACCTGCGGGATTAATTCGAAAAACCAGTAGACATATGCAAAAGCAAATCGTTTTTATAGGAAACATTCCTATAATGAGTTCCCTAGGAACCTTTATCATAAATGGAATATACAGAACTGTAATCAATCAAATATTGCAAAGTCCTGGTATTTACTACCGTTCAAAATTGGATCATAAGGGAATTTCTGTCTATACCGGTACTATAATCTCAGATTGGGGAGGAAGATCCAAATTAGAAATGGATAGAAAAGCAAGGATATGGGCTCGTGTGAGTAGAAAACAAAAAATCTCTATTTTAGTTCTATTATCAGCTATGGGTTCGAATCTAAGAGAAATTCTAGATAATGTTTGTTACCCTGAGATTTTCTTGTCTTTCCCGAATGATAAGGAGGAAATACAAATAAGTTCAAAAGAAAATGCTATTTTGGCCTTTTATAAAAAATTTGGTTGTGTAGAAGAGGAAGATGAGGAAGATATGGTATCTTCAGAGTTCATATATAAGGTATTACAAGATAAATTTTTTAAAAAAAAATGTGAATTAGGAAGGATTGGTCGACGAAATATGAACCGGAGGCTAAATCTGGATATACCTCAGAACAATACATTTTTGTTACCACGAGATGTATTGGCGGCTGCGGATTATTTGATCGGAATGAAATTAGGAATGGGTACACTTGATGATATGAATCACTTGAAAAATAAACGTATTCGTTCTGTAGGAGATCTCTTACAGGATCAATTCCGATTGGCTCTTTTCCATTTAGAAAATGCGATTCGAAATACTATTAGTAGAGCAATCATTCAAAAAAAATGGATACGGACTCCTCAAAGTTTGGTAAATTTCACTTTCTTTTCATTAAAAACTACTTATGAATCGTTTTTTAGGCGACACCCCTTATCTCAAGTTTCAGATCAAACTAATCCATTGGCACAACTAGTTCATGGGCGAAAATGGAGTTTTTTGGATCCTAGAGGACTGACGAGTCGAACTGCTACTTTTCAGATACGAGATATCCATCCTAGTTACTATGGGCGTATTTGTCCAATTGATACGTCTGAAGGAACCAATGTTGGACTTATTGGATCCTTAGCTATTCAGGTGAGGACTGGTCATTGGGGATCTATAGAGAGTCCCTTTTTTAAAATATCTGAGAAACAAAAAAAAAAAGAAGCACAGATGGTTTATTTATCACCAAATAGAGATGAATATTATATGGTAGCAGTCGGAAATTCTTTAGCCTTGAATCAGAGTATTCAGGAAGAAGAGATTGTTCCAGCTCGATACCGTCAAGAATTCCTTACTATTGCATGGGAACAGATTCATCTTAGAAGCATTTTTCCCTTTCACTATTTTTCTATTGGAGCTTCCCTTATTCCTTTTATCGAGCATAATGATGCAAATCGGGCTTTAATGAGTTCTAATATGCAGCGCCAAGCAATTCCGCTTTTTCGGTCTGAGAAGTGCATTGTTGGAACTGGACTGGAAGGCCAAACGGCTCTAGATTCGGGGGTGTTACTTATAGCCGAACATCTGGGAAAGGTCATTTATACTGATACTAACAAGATCCTCTTATCAAGTAATGGAAATAGTATGAGTATTCCTTTAGTTAAGTATCAGGGTTCCAACAAAAAAACTTTTCTCCATCAAAAACCCCAGGTTCGAGAAGGTCAATACATTAAAAAAGGACAAATTCTAGCGGATGGTGCAGCTACACTTGGTGGGGAACTCGCTTTAGGAAAAAACATATTGGTAGCTTATATGCCGTGGGAAGGTTACAATTCTGAAGATGCAGTACTAATTAGCGAACGTCTGCTATATGAAGATATTTATACTTCTTTTCATATTCGGAAATATCAAATTAAGACTTATGCGACAAATCAAGGCCCTGAAATAATCACTAAGGAAATACCACATCTGAGGACTCATTTACTCCACCATTTGGATAGAAATGGAATTGTGATGCTGGGATCTTGGGTAGAAACAGGTGATATTCTAGTAGGTAAATTAACGCCGACAGAGGATGAACCTATCCCGGGGGATAAATTATTGGGAGCTATACTTGATATGGATTTATGCACTGCAAAAGAAACTTCTTTTAAATTACCTATAGGTGGAAGAGGTCGCGTTATTGATGTGAAATGGTTCAATAAAGTGCAGTCCGGGGATATTTTAGAAATGGTTTGTGTATATATTTTACAGAAACGTAAAATTAAAGTAGGTGATAAAGTAGCTGGAAGACATGGGAATAAAGGTATTATTTCCAAGATTTTACCTAGACAAGATATGCCCTATTTGCAAGATGGAACACCTGTTGATATGATTTTCAATCCCTTAGGAGTACCTTCACGAATGAATGTGGGACAGATATTTGAATGTTCACTCGGGTTAGCAGGGGATTTGTTAAAGAGACATTATAGAATAGCACCCTTTGATGAAAGATATGAGCAAGAGGCTTCAAGAAAACTAGTGTTTTCTGAATTATATAAAGCCAGTAAACAAACAAAAAATCCGTGGGTATTTGAACCCGAGTACCCGGGAAAAAGCAGAATATTTGACGGAAGAACAGGAGATCTTTTTGAACAACCTGTTCTAATAGGAAAGTCCTATATCTTAAAATTAATTCATCAAGTTGATGATAAAATCCATGTACGTTCTACTGGACCTTACACAGGTGTTACACAACAACCCGTTAGAGGGAGGGCCAACAAAGGAGGACAACGAGTAGGAGAAATGGAAGTTTGGGCGCTGGAGGGCTTTGGTGTTGCTCATATTTTACAAGAGATGCTTACTTATAAATCGGATCATATTAGAACTCGTAAACAAATAATCGATATTATGCTTTTTGGAGGAACAGCACCTAACCCCGACGATGATCTTGATGTTCCGGAAACTTTTCGAGTGCTCGTTCGAGAACTACGATCTTTGGCTCTAGAACTGCATTTTTTCCTTGTATCTGAGAAGAACTTCCAGATTTATAGGAAGGAACTTTGATCTAAATTAATCATTCATTATTTCTTATTTTATGATCGACCAGTATAAACATCAACAACTTCAAATTGGATTAGTTTCTCCTCAACAAATAAAAGCTTGGGCTACCAAAATCTTACCTAACGGAGAAGAGGTAGTTGGAGAGGTAACAGAAGAGCAGACTTTTCATTATAAAAGCACTAAACCAATAAAAAATGGATTGTTTTGCGAAAGAATCTTTGGACCCATAAAAAGTGGATTTTGTGCTTGTGGAAAGTATCGAGAGATTGGAACTGAAAAAGAAAACCCAAGATTTTGCGAACAGTGTGGAGTAGAATTTGTTCATTCTCGAATACGAAGATATCAAATGGGATGCATCAAGCTCATATATCCAGTAACTCATGTGTGGTATTTAAAACGTCTTCCTAGTTATATCGCGAATCTTTTAGATAAACCCTTTAAGGAATTAAAAAGCTTAGTATACTGCGGTGTGTGATTTGATCCAAATTTTCATTTGACAGATTCCGATTAACAAACTGTCATCCCATTCGATTCAATTGGGATGCCCCAGCTCTGACATGTGTTTTGAGAAAAATAACATGAAACTTAGATTTTTTGGTGTATTCCATACTTCCAAATTCAAGGGGAATTGATCCATGGTCGATTCCGTAACAAAGAAATAGGTTATATCTTGTGAAATTCTTTTTTCGTGGAATTAGTCATTCCATTTCTTTTAGATAGGAATTTTGCTTAAGCAAGCAAATTTTAGTATGGTTACAGGAGTTTATCTATCGCATATATGCTTCAAAGAATATTAAAGCATAACCATCGAGGTAAGTAAAGACCTAAAAGATCAAATGGAAGGAGATATAGACAAATAAATCCCTTAAGAATTCAAAAGTCTTTCTTTAAGAAAATTCATCAGGGAAGTAGACTACTCAATAATTTCACATTTCTTTTTTGAAATAATCCATCCAATTTTGGTCAAAAAAAAGAATAAATCAACGAAAGGTTCGTTTTTACAGGGAACTTGAGTAAGGAGTAGTTCTTTGTAGGGTTTTATCGAACAAAGTCTACAAATAAGAAAGAATTTCTTTTTTTAGTGCAACTACTTGAGCCGGATGAAAGGAAACCTTCACGTCCGATTTGAAAGGGGGGAAGCCTATCCTATAGGAACCTATCTTGATTCTTCTTTTGCTAGGCCCACAACTAAAAAACCTACTTTCTTACGATTACGAGGTTCATTCGAATATGAAATCCAATCCTGGAAATGCAGTATTCCAATTTTTTTTAGCAACGGATTTGAAACATTTCAAAATCGAGAAATTGCAACAGGATCAGATGCTATTAGAGAACAATTAGCTGATCTAGATTTGCGAATTCTTATAGAGAATTCATTAGTAGAATGGAAGGGATTAGGAGATGAGGAGTCTACTGCCGATGAAGGGGAAGATATAGAAAAAAAAAAAAGAAAGAATTTTTTGGTTAGACGTATGGAATTAGCTAAACGTTTTCTTCAAACAAATGTAGAACCAGAACGGATGGTTTTGTACTTATTGCCAGTTCTTCCTCCTGAATTGAGACCTGTTTTTCAGATAGATGGGGGTAAACTAACGAGTTCGGATCTTAATGAACTCTATAAAAAAGTGATCCTTCGGAACACTCGTCTTATCAACCTATTAAGCCCAAGTGGACTATTAAGCCCAAGTGGATCTTCGGACAGAGAAGTTGTAATTTCTGAGAGAAAATTGTTACAAGAAGCTGTGGATATACTTCTTGGGGGCCGTGGTGGAGAACCGAGGAAGGATGTTTATAATCAAGTTTACAAGTCATTTTCAGATATGATTGGAGGTAAAGAGGGAAGATTTCGTAAGACTTTGCTTGGTAAACGAGTTGATTATTCAGGGCGTTCTGTCATTGTTGTGGGTCCTTCCCTTTCATTACATCAATGTGGATTACCTAGGGAAATAGCAATAGAGCTTTTCCAAATATTTATAATTCGCAATCTAATTAGGCAACATGTTGCTTCTAACACAACAACTGCTAAAAGTATGATTCAGGAACGGGAAAAAGAACCTATTGTATGGGAAATACTTCAAGAAGTTATGCAGGGGCATCCTGTATTATTGAATAGAGCACCTACTCTGCATAGACTAGGCATATTGGCTTTCCAACCCATTTTAGTGGAGGGACGTGCTATTTGTTTACACCCATTAGTTTGTAAGGGTTTTAACGCAGACTTTGATGGAGATCAAATGGCTGTTCATTTACCTTTATCTTTCGAAGCTCAAGCGGAGGCTCGTTTACTTATGTTTTCTCATATAAATCTCTTGTCTCCAGCTATTGCAGATCCCATTTGCGTACCAACTCAGGATATGCTTATCGGACTCTATATATTAACGATTGGAAATCGTCGAGGTATTTGGGCAAATAGGTATAATCCATCTAATTGCAAAAACTATAAAAATAAACCAATTGATAATAATAATCATAAGTATATTAAAGAGAAAGAACCTTATTTTGGTAGTTCATATGATGCACTTGGAGCTTATTGGCAGAAAAGAATCAGTTTAAATAGTCCTTTGTGGCTCCAATGGGAACTAAATCATTATAAAAGTGTTATTGGGTCAAGCGACAACGAAGTTCCTATCGAAGTTCAATATGAATCTTTGGGTACTTATCATGAGATTTATGAGCATTATCTAATAATAGGAAATATAAAAAAAGAAATCCTTTTTATATACATTCGAACCACTCTTGGTCATATTTCTTTTTATCGAGAAACAAATGAAGCGATAGAAGGCTTTAGTCGGGTTCAATATATTCCTACACTATCTAAACTCCAAAATTAGATTAGGTGATGCCCCTTCCCGTGAGAATTTAGGTCTTTCAAATTTCACTAGTATCCTAATTTTTGTCTGAATCAAGATTGAGATGAAGGAAAGGAAGTTCTGTTTTCGAATCACTGACTCAGGTCCATTGTCCGAATCCGACTCAGCAAAATATAGGGAGAATTATGAAAGAACAAGCCTTTTACAATAAAGTCCTAAATGGAACTGCTATGAAACGACTTATTAGCAGATTAATAGCTCGTTTTGGAATGGGATATACATCTCATATCCTGGATCAAGTAAAGACTTTAGGTTTCCATCAAGCCACTACTACATCTATTTCAATAGGAATTGATGATCTTTTAACAATGTCTTCGAAACGATGGCTAGTTCAAGATGCTGAACAACAGAATTCCATTTTAGAGAAACACCATCATTATGGGAATGTACACACAGTAGAAAAATTACGTCAATCCATTGAAATATGGTATGCTACAAGTGAATATTTGAGACACGAAATGAATACCAATTTTCAGATGACTGATCCCTCTAATCCAGTCTATCTAATGTCTTTTTCGGGAGCTAGAGGAAATGCATCTCAGGTACACCAATTGGTAGGTATGAGAGGGTTAATGTCGGATCCCCAAGGACAAATGATTGATTTACCCATTCAAAGCAATTTCCGTGAGGGACTTTCTTTGACAGAATATATAATTTCTTGCTATGGAGCTCGTAAAGGAGTTGTAGATACTGCTATACGAACAGCAGATGCTGGATATCTTACACGTAGACTTGTTGAAGTAGTTCAACACATGATTGTACGTAGAAGAGATTGTGGTACTGTCCAAGGTATTTCCGTGAGTTCTCAAAACGGGATGACGGAAACCATTTTTGTCCAAACACTAGTTGGTCGTGTATTAGCAGATGATATCTATATCGGTCTACGATGCATTGCCACTCGAAATCAAGATATTGGGGTTGGACTGGTCAATCAATTCATAACCTTTCGAGCACAACCAATATATATTCGAAGCCCCTTTACTTGCAGGAGTACATCTTGGATCTGTCAATTATGTTATGGTCGGAGTCCCACTCATGGTGATTTGGTCGAATTGGGAGAAGCTGTAGGTATTATTGCGGGTCAATCAATTGGGGAGCCGGGAACTCAACTAACATTAAGAACTTTTCATACTGGTGGAGTATTCACAGGTGGTACCGCCGAATATATACGAGCTCCTTTTTGTGGAAAAATCAAATTCAATCAGGATTTTCTTTATCCCACACGTACCCGTTATGGGCATCCTGCCTTTCTATGTCCTATAGATTTTTATGTAACTATTGAGAGTCGGGATGTTATACATAATGTGAATATTCCGTCAAAAAGTTTGATTTTAGTTCAAAATGATCAATATATAGAATCAGAACAGGTTATTGCTGAAATTCGTACTGGAATGCCCCCTTTTCCTTTTAAAGAGAGAATACAAAAATATATATATTCGGAATTTGGGGGAGAAATGCACTGGAGTACTGATGTCTACCATGCAACTAAACATAAACATAGTAATGTTCGTCGATTAGTAAAAACAAGCCATTTATGGATATTAGCAGGAAACCCGTACAGATCCGATAGACTATCTTTTTTGCTCCACAAGGATCAAGATAAAATGAATGTTGATTCTTTTTCTATTGAAGGAAGAGATATTTCTGACCTATCAATAACTAATGATCAAGTAAGATATAAATTGTTGAATACTTCTGGTAAAAAAGATAGGGAATTTCATGACTATTCAAGACCTGCTCAAATCATATCAAATGATTGTTGGAATTTCATATATCCTTCTATTCTCCAAGAGAATTCTTATTTCTTGGCCAAAAAGCGAAGAAATCGATTTATCATCCCATTACAATATAATAAAGAACAAGACAAAGAACTAATACCCGGGTTTGCTATTTCGATGAAAATACCCATAAATGGTATTTTACATAAAAATAGTATTCTTACTTATTTTGATGATCCACGATACAGAAGAAGCAGTTCAGGAATTACTCAATATCATACTGTCGAAATAGATTCAATCATAAAAAAAGAAAATTCGATTGAAGATCAAGGAACAAAAGAATGGAATCCGGAAGATCAAATATTGAATGAAGATGAACAAACAAAAGAATTTCTGGAATACCAAACATCGATTGAAGATCAAGGAACAAAAGAATGGAATCCGGAAGACCAAATATTAAGTGAAGATGAACAAATAAAAGAATTTCTGGAATACCAAACATCAATTAAAGATAAAGAAATAAAAGAATGGAATCCGGAAGACCAAACATTGAGTGAAGATGAAGAAATCAACGAATTTCTGGAAGACCAAACATTGAGTGAAGATGAAGAAATCAACGAATTTCTGGAAGACCAAACATTGAGTGAAGATGAAGAAATCAACGAATTTCTGGAAGACCAAACATTGAGTGAAGATGAAGAATTCAACGAATTTCTGGAAGACCAAACATTGAGTGAAGATGAAGAATTCAACGAATTTCTGGAATACCAAACATCGATTGAAGATCAAGAAACAAAAGAGTGGAATCCGGAAGACCAAACATTGAGGGAAGATGAAGAAACAAAAGAATTTCCAGAATACCAAACGGTAATTGAGTATCAAGGAATAAAAAAATTAAGTCCGGAATATCGAAGGTTGATTCAGTATCAAAAATACCAAACGTTGATTGACTATAAAAGAATAAATGAATCGAATCCGGAAGACCAAACATGGATTGAGGAAAAAGAAACAAAAGAATGGAATCCGGAAGACCAAACATTGAGTGAAGATGAAGAAATCAACGAATTTCTAGAAGACCAAACATTGAGTGAAGATGAAGAAATCAATGAATTTATGGAAGACCAAACATTGAGTAAAGATGAAGAAATCAACAAATTTCTGGAAGACCAAACATTGAGTAAAGATGAAGAAATCAACAAATTTCTGGAAGACCAAACATTGAGTAAAGATGAAGAAATCAACAAATTTCTGGAAGACCAAACATGGATTGAGGAAAAAGGAACAAAAGAATGGAATCCGGAAGACCAAACGTTGATTGAGTATCAAGAAATCCAAAAATTTCTGGAATACCAAACATTAATTGAGGATCAAGAAACAAAAGAATTTCTGGAAGACCAAACATGTATTAAGGAACAAGGAACAAAAAAATGGAATCCAGAAGACCAAGCATGGATTGAGGAAAAAGGAACAAAAGAATGGAATCCAGAAGACCAAACATGGATTAAGGAAAAAGGAACAAAAGAATGGAGTCCAGAAGATCTCACATGGGTTGAGGACATAGGAACAAAAAAAAGGAGTTCGGAAGACCAAAGGAAAGTGGATTCGTTTTTTTTTATTCCCGAAGAAGTGCATATCTTACCGAAATCCTCCGTTATAAGGGTCCAGAATAATAGTATCATTGCAGTAGATACATGGCTCACTTTAAATAAAAGAAGCCGAGTAGGTGGATTAGTCCAAGTGGAGAGAACCAAAAAATATATTGAACTAAAAATTTTTTCTGGAGATATTCATTTTCCTGAGGAAACAGATAAGATATCCAGGCACAACAACATTTTGATACCACAAGAAGAAAAAAAAAAAAATTCTAAGAAATCCAAAAAATGGAAAGATTGGATCTATGTTCAAGGGATTACACCTATCAAAGAAAAGTATTTTGTTTTAGTTAGACCTGTAGTTCTATATGAAATACCCGATGATATTCATTTAACAGCACTTTTCCCTCAGGATCTCTTGCAGGAGAAAGAGAATCTCCAACTTAGAATTGTCAATTATTTGCTTTATGCAGATAGCAAGCCAATTCGAATAATTTCTCTCACAAATATTCAATTAGTTCGAACTTGCTTAGTAGTAAATTGGGACCAAGAACAAAAAAGTTTTATAGAAGAAGAGGTTCATGCTTCCTTTGTCGAAATAAGGACAAATTATTTGATTCGGGATTTCATAAAAATGGAGTTAGTCAAGTCCACTATTTCGTATACTGAAAAAAGGTATGACAGAGCAAATTCAGGATGGATTCCTGATAAAAGATTAAATCGTACTAATATCAATCCTTTTTCTTCCAAGGTAAAGATTCAATCACTTCGTCAACATCAAGGAATTATTGGTACTTTGTTAAATCCAAATAAGGCTTGCCAATCTTTGATAATTTTATCATCGTCCGATTGTTCTCAAATGGATTATGCATTCCAAAAAAATACTGTGACAAAAAAAAGGAATCCCCTATTCCTATATGGGTATTCTATGGGTCCATTAGGCGCTCTTTTACCTAAAATAGCGAATTTTTATTCATTTTACCATTTAATAACTCATAATGAAGTTTTATTAAAGAAATATTTATTACTTGAGAATTGGAAAGATACTTTCCTACTATTTCAACTAATGAAAATTTTTTTACTAGATATAGGGAATTCGAATCTTGATTCATGTTTCATCTTAAAGCCATCCTTTTTCAGACAAACTCTCAAAGTATTGAAAATTCAAGTACTTCAATTCTATTTAATAGATCCAAATAGGAGATTTCATTTGAAACAGATTTTCAAAAAAGTATTTCAAGTACTTAAAGTATCTAAATACTGTTTAATAGATGAAAATAGTAGGATTTATAATCTCGATTCATGCGGAGGCTTTATTTTGAACGTATTCAATTGGAATTGGTGCCCTTTCTTTCACAATGAGAATTGTGAAGAGACATCAACAATAATTAGCCTTGGACAATTTCTTTGCGAAAATGTTTGTCTATTTCAAGACAAATCATATGTCCAAAAATCTGGTCAAATTTTAATTGTTAATCTGGATTCCTTAGTTATAAGATCCGCTAAGCCTTATTTGGTAACTTCAGGAGGAACTATTCATGGTCATTATGGGGAAATCCTTTATGGAGGAGATGTATTAGTTACATTTCTATATGAAAAGTCGAAATCTAGTGATATAACGCAGGGTCTTCCAAAAGTAGATAAATTTTTCGAAGTGCCTTCGATTGATTCAATATCAATAAAGCTCAAAAGTAGATTTGAAGGTTGGAATAAATGTATACCAAAAATTTTTGGATTACCTTGGATTTTCTTGATTGGAGCTGAGCTAACCATAGCTCAAAGTCGTATTTCTTTGGTTAATAAGATCCAAAAGGTTTATCGATCCCAAGGAGTACAGATCCATGATAGACATATCGAGATTATTGTACGTCAAGTAACATCAAAAGTCTTGGTTTCAGAAAATGGAATGTCTAATGTTTTTTTACCGAGAGAATTAATCGGATTGTTACGAGCAGAACGGGCAGGACGTGCTTTGGATGAATCAATGTTCTATGGGACAATCTTATTGGGAATAACAAGAACGTCTCTTAATACTCAAAGTTTCATATCCGAAGCAAGTTTTCAAGAAACCGCTCGAGTTTTAGCAAAAGCTGCTCTACGAGGTCGTATTGATTGGTTGAAAGGCCTGAAAGAAAACGTTGTTCTGGGAAGGATTTTACCTATGGGTACCGGATTGAAAAAATTTGTACACCCTTCGAGACAAGACAAAAACTTTGATTTAGAAAAAAGAAAAAAAAATCGATTTGAATTGGAAATGAGAGATATTATGTTACACCATCAAAAATTATTGTGTTCTGATAAATAATCTTCATGAGGCCAATTTGCATCAAACATCAGAATAATCTTTGATGAAATTTCATGATTCTTAACTTCATTCAGAGCAGATTCATTTTTTCCTTTAACTATCTTTATTTTTTTTTTTCACTCAATTTGATTAAAGCTTTTTTCAAAAATCAAATCAGAATAA